TTGTGTCGGCTTGCCCTTTCATAAGTGGAGATAGAATAAAGCGTCCATAATAAAGACGCTTACTGTCTATTCTTGATTCAACACACTTCCACTGCAGTGTCCGAATAGATACTCTTATTTGTTCTCGAACCATAGTAATATTATTTGATCCGATCATTGAATCATTTATTTCTCTTGAAGTCTCTTCAATGTTTTTTTACACACGTCTTTTTTTAGGGGGTCTACAGCCATTATGCGGCATAGGGGTTACATCCCGTACGAAACTTAATAGTATACCACTTCTACGAATAGCCCGTAATGCTGCATCTCTTCCGAGACCAGGGCCCTTTATCATGACTTCTGCTCGTTGCATACCTTGATCCACTACTGTACGAATCGCATTTCCTACTGCGGTTTGGGCAGCAAACGGTGTCCCTCGTCTTGTACCTTTGAACCCACAAGTACCGGCGGAGGACCAAGAAACTACCCGACCACGTACGTCTGTAACAGTTACAATGGTGTTGTTGAAACTTGCTTGAACATGAATAACCCCTTTTGGTATTCTACGTGCATTCTTACGCGAACTAATACGTTCATTTTTACGTGAACCAATTCTTGGTATAAGTTTTGCCATATTTTATCATCTCATAAATATGAATCAGAGCTATATGGATCTATCCATTTGATGTCAAAGTAGTTCTTTGATTTTTATTTTTATTTGTACATAGAGTCCCTTATAAAGGACCTTTTGTATTTTTATATTTTATTAAAATTTCAATTTAATATCTATTTAATATAAAAGAAATAGAAAATAATAAAAATTTTTCTTGATAGAACGATTATCCTTGTCTTTGTTTATGTCTTGGGTTGGAACAAATTACTATAATTCGTCCCCGCCTACGGATCAGGCGACATTTTTCACAAATTTTACGAACAGAGGCACGTATTTTCATATTTTTCACTCCTTGCCTTCATTTTTAATCTATTTCTTGAAAGAAAATAAGTTTCTTGAAATTTTGAACCTTGAATTCTATCTCCATGAAAGGAATGGAGAAGTTGAAAAAAGCACTTAATCGTTCGAATCTTTGTTGCGGAGTCTATAAATTATACGCCCTCTGGTTGAATCATAACGACTTATTTCAATTTTTACTCTATCCCCTGGTAATATCCGTATAAAACTACGTCGGATCCTTCCGGAAACATAACCTAGAATCATATCTTCGTTATCTAAACGAACCCGGAACATACCATTGGGAAGTGATTCGGTAATTAAACCTTCATGAATCCATTTTGTTTCTTTCATTCCAGGTAAAGCCTCCTTGAAGTATCAACTAATGTTAATGTAGGAGGGGTGATATTAGACAACCCGCTCTTTCTCTTATTTTCACAAATAAGAGTTTTCGGATAGAATTCGGGTATTAGAAGAATTACCATATATAGCACAAAATTTCTCCACCGATTCCTTCTAGCCGAGCCTCCCGGTCTGTCATTATACCTCGCGAAGTAGAAAGAATTAAAATCCCCATTCCCCCTAAAATCCTAGGAATTCGTTTATAGTTAGAATAGATTCGTAGACCGGGTCGACTGATACGTTTTAAATTGAAAATAGTTCTATATGTATATGAGCCTTTCCTATTTCTTTTATGTCGTAAGGTTAAAACCAAAAAAGATTTCTTGTTTTCCTGATGTTTTCTCACGTTTTCGATAAAACCCTCTCGTAAAAGTATTTTAACAATGTTTTCTGTAAGGTTAGTTGATGGAATTCGAACTGTTCCTTTTCTATTCATGTCAGCATTTCGTAGAGAGGTTATTATGTCAGCAATGGTGTCTCTACCCATGACGAACTCAAATTAGTGATACCCGAAAATTTTGATACAATCAACATGTTTTTTTTTGTTTCTTTTTTTTTTTAGTTTTTTCTTTTTTTTTTAGTTTTAGTTATTTATATATTTCTATTTATCATTTACTTTATGATTATTTATGAATTATTAAAGGTATATGCGTGAGATATAATCTACTATTTGTTAATTCAAATCAAACTTATTTCATTCAAATAACCTACTATAGTCTATATAGTTATATGAAGGGATTATCTTATAACACTTCAGGCGCTAATGAAACTATTTTAGTAAAATTTAATTGCCTTAATTCCCGGGCTATCGCACCAAAAATTCGGGTTCCTTTTGGGTTTCCCTCTTGATCAATGACAACTGCAGCATTGTCATCATATCGTATTATCATACCGTTGTCGCGTTTGAGTTCTTTACAGGTACGTACAATTACAGCTCTGATTACTTCTGATCTTTCTAGAGGCATATTTGGTACTGCTTCTTTGATCACAGCAACAATAACGTCACCAATATGAGCATATCGGCGGTTACTAGCTCCTATGATTCGAATACACATCAATTCTCGAGCCCCGCTGTTGTCCGCTACATTTAAATGGGTCTGAGGTTGAATCATATCATTCTATTTTTTTTTTCTTTTTTCAATGCAAAGAGCGGGGGAAAATAAAGAAATATTGTTTGCCCCAAAAAAAAGGAACCTGCCGTTGTTTTTTTTTCATTCCAAGGACCTCTTTCCCCTGGTTCTACATTTTTATCCCGAAATAATGAATTGAGTTCGTATAGGCATTTTTGACGCCGCTATTGAAATAGCTTTTCTGGCTGTATTTTCTGGCACTCCGCCCATTTCATAAAGTATTCGTCCTGGTTTAACGACAGCTACCCAATATTCGGGAGATCCTTTACCCGAACCCATACGTGTTTCCGTAGGTCTTAATGTAATTGGTTTGTCTGGAAATATACGTACCCATATTTTTCCTCCACGGCGCGCACTTCGTGCCATTGCTCGTCGCCCTGCTTCTATTTGTCTAGAAGTGATCCAAGCGGGTTCAAGTGTTTGAAGAGCATATCTACCGAAACAAATATGATTACCTCGATAAGATATTCCTTTCAGTCTTCCTCTATGTTGTTTACGGAATTTTGTTCTTTTTGGGTTATAGTTGATGGTTTTTTCTCAATTACATCTCTACTACAGAACCAGACATGAGAGTTTCTTCTCATCCAGCTCCTCGCGAATGAAAAGATTCAAAAAAGAATTAAAAAAGAATTTTCTTTTTAGAAATTTGAATTATTTATTAATTATTTAATTATAATTAAATAAAATAATAAAATAAATAAATAAAAAATCAATATAAAAAAAATATAAAATAGAAATATATATATTCTCTAATATATAGTAGATACTAATATATATATGTAGATAGTAGATAAAATATAGATTTATATTTATATTTTAAAATTAAGATATTATATTTTTTAATTAAGATATGGATATGTATTTAGTTATGCATTTAGTACACTGAATTGTGGGATTCTTTGAATAATTTATGAGAATAATTTATTAGGAATTTGTATATTTTGTTTGGATCTATAACTAAATATATATTTCTATGTTTTTTTTAGAGAATAAGATAAAACATAATAATCAATCTTTATTGGATTTTGTTTTGCTCTTTATTGTATTTCGCAAAATTTAGCAGTCCAATAAAATAAAGCTTTCGCGGGCGAATATTTACTCTTTCAATTAATATTTATTACAGATTAGTCCGCGACCTCTCAGAATGAATAAATTTGTCCCTGGTTTGTTTCGCCATCCCACCTAATGAATCATTAGGATTCGTTTTTAATAAAATCTTCTGCATTCACAGGTTTCGTCGTTCCCATCTCTTTTCTATTAATGATTAGGTCTGAATTCTACAATTACAACGGAGCTTCTAATGAAATTTGTTCTTGAGTCAATCTTCTCAGTCTTTATTGACTCTAGGCTCTTGATTCTTTGTTCTATGAACATGGTCATCTAATTATATTATATTCTTATATTCAGTATTGATATTGATGCTTTATTACACTGTTTTTTCTTTTATGGGATGTCGTGTAGACCTTACATATTGGAATTTTATATCATTGATATTTTTTTCTTTCTTTCATCTTTCCTTTATCTGCATCTTTCAATATTTTATATTTTGCTTCATAACTTATAATTATAATCCAATTTTTTTTCTTTTGTTTATGCAAAAAAAAATATCAGTTGCTACAAGGATATGCTCAATATATCATATCTTGACTGGTTCTTTGTATCCAAATATGCAGATAAGGCGAAGCGATGAATTGGTTATTGGTTCTATTCCATTTTGTTTTGAATCCTAACCTTGAAAAACTAACGAGTCACACACTAAGCATAGCAATTATAATTATATATAAATAAATTATAGGGTCAATTAAATTTTTATTTAACCTTATACAATTAGAATTACAATTACTCATTTGGGTTTTAATTGAACAGAATAAAGAATGAAAGAGTTTGTTATTTTTTCTTCTATCGTCTATAGATATAGAATGGAAAGATAAGTAAAGGCTTATTAGTCCTTGCCTACAAATATCCAAATTTTTATGCCTAATACACCGTAAATAGTTCGAACTGTATAGGGACAATAATCAATTTTAGCTCTAATGGTTTGTAGAGGAACCCTACCTTCTCTGATCCATTCAACACGTGCAATTTCTTTTCCATCGATACGCCCTGCAATTTGTATTTGAATTCCTTTTATATCTGCTTGTTTAGTTAATTCAATAGCTTTTTTCATTGCCTTGCGAAATGAAACTCTATTTTTTAATTGACCGGCTATAAATTCTGCAAGAATATTAGGGTGCCCATAAGGTTTTGTAATTCTTGCAACTGCAATGTTGAGTTTTTTATTTATACAATTCAATTCTTTTTGTACATTCATTTCTAATTCTTCGATTCCTCGTGGTCTACCTTCTATTAATAATTTTGGAAATCCCATATAGATTATGATCTGGATCAGATCGATTTTTTTTTTTATTTCTATATGTGCAATTCCCTCTACGCCGGAGGATATTCTCATATTTTTTTGTACATAATTTTTGATACAATTCCGTATTTTTTGATCTTCTTGTAGATCTTCAGAATAATTTTTTGGTTGTGTAAACCAAATA